TGGATCCACAATTAATCCTATGGATCAGGATTGGAGTATTTTTTTATATCCTGTAGTTTTGACCCACGAATCGAGCCAAGTATCACACACAACCCCTTACTACCTCATCCCATCCTGTATATTGTCCTTTTCGGTCTATGTCGGAATAGAAATCGATTATTCGACGAGTTTTACGAAAAAATTCTTCATAAGCAAACGAACAAATAGTTCTTTTTTTTTTTTTTTTTACAAATTTAACACGACATGGGAAACTCCTTTTTCTATTTCTAACCGAAAAAGGTTCCATCATATAATATATAATGAAGTGAGAGCCCGGATTCCCACAAAAAGGAATCGTTTCTTTCAATCCTCGCTCATTCTTAGTTATAGTTAATAATCCTAGTGATTGGATTTAGATGCTTATTCTGATAAGAAATGAAATATTCAAACGATTTGTTTTTTATTTTTATCGAATGACTATTCATCTCTTTTATTTTTATGTAAATTGGGGGCAAAAAAGCTCTATGGAAAAACGGTGGTTCAATTCAATGTTGTCTAATGAAGAGTTCAAATTCAGGTGTGGACTAAGTCAAGCAATGGACAGTCTTGGTCCTATTGAAAGTACCGGTGGAAGTAGAAGTAAAGACCAGGTTATAACTGATACGGGTAAAAACATTCCTCATTCGAGTGATAGTGGCAGTAATGTTGATCATTTATTTGGCGCTAGGAATATTCGGAATTTCATCTCTGATGACACCTTTTTAGTTAGGGATAGTAATGGGGACAGTTATTCCATATATTTTGATATTGAAAATCAGATTTTTGAGATTGACAATGATCCCTCGTTTCTGGATGAAGTAGAAAGTTCGTTTTATAGTTATCTGAATAATGAATCCAAGAGTGACGACCCCCACTCTGATCATTGCATGTATGATACTAAATATAGTTGGAATAATTACATTAATAGTTGCATTGACAGTTATCTTCGTTCTCAAATCCGTATTGATAGTAGCGACAATTACATTGATAGTTACATTTATGGCGAAAGTGGAAATAGTAGTGAAAGCAAAAATTACAATACTAATACAAAGGATAGTGATTTAACTCAAAGTTCGGATGATCTCGATGTAACTCAAAAGTACAGGCATTTATGGGTCCAATGCGAAAATTGCTATGGATTAAATTATAAGAAATTTTTTAAGTCAAAAATGAATATTTGTGAGCAATGTGGATCTCATTTGAAAATGAGTAGTTCAGATAGAATCGAACTTTTGATTGATCCGGGTACTTGGGGTCCTTTGGATGAAGACATGGTTTCTCTGGATCCCATTGAATTTCATTCGGAGGAGGAACCTTATAAAGATCGTATTGATTCTTATCAAAGAAAGACGGGATTAACTGAAGCTGTTCAAACAGGTATAGGTCAGCTAAATGGTATTCCCATAGCAATTGGAGTTATGGATTTTCAGTTTATGGGGGGTAGTATGGGATCTGTAGTAGGCGAGAAAATAACCCGTTTGATCGAATATGCTACAAATAAAGTTCTACCTCTTATTCTAGTGTGTGCTTCTGGAGGAGCACGTATGCAAGAAGGAAGTTTGAGCTTGATGCAAATGGCTAAAATATCCTCTGCCTTATATAATTATCAATTAAATAAAAGGCTATTTTATGTATCCATCCTTACATCTCCTACTACTGGTGGGGTGACAGCTAGTTTTGGTATGTTAGGGGATATCATTATTGCCGAACCCAACGCTTACATTGCATTTGCGGGTAAAAGAGTAATTGAACAAACATTGAATAAGACAGTACCTGAGGGTTCACAAACGGCTGAATACTTATTCTATAAGGGCTTATTCGACCCAATTGTACCACGTAATCCTTTAAAGGGTGTTCTGAGTGAGTTATTTCAGCTCCACACTTTCTTTCCTTTGACTTTGAATACAAATTCAATTAAGTAGCGTTTTTAAAATTATATTGTGAATTAATTATCAGAATCAAAGTTAAAATCAGAAGAATGAGGTTTGCGTTTTCTTTGGTGATATAAGATCTAATTGTAATAAAGAATCAAACAAAAATTGCCAATTGTTTTTACCATGTTCTTGATTAGTAATAGTAGTAATCAGACAGTAAGATAAAAGAGCGGATTGGATTCTTCTTTTCGCGAAATTAAGCAAGGTAAAATAAAACGAATTTCATGTTATCCTTTACGTATGTATAGATAATAGAAATAGAATTCAAATATATATCGAAATAGAAAGAGATGTCTTGCATTTTTATATATCTCCCGCCAACTCCCATTTTTACTAAAAATGGAGTCGGATTCTAACGAAAATCTTTCGGAAATTTGTAAGAAACTTTTTCTTTTTCATTTCGTTCTACATTACTTGCACTTATTATATACTCACTTATAGTTATAGTATAATTATTATAAGATATCTTTATAACACTATTAATAATAACAGGTACAAATATTTAATCGAGGTACCCATCCTATGACAACTCTTAACTTACCCTCTATTTTTGTGCCTTTGGTGGGTCTAGTATTTCCAGCAATTGCAATGGCTTCTTTATCTCTTCATGTTCAAAAAAACAAAATTTTTTAGATTTGATTGATGGGCCCCAACCCCACCCATTTCTTTTTCAAGGCTTAGACTTGGATCATAACACGAATAAATATTTATGGTATAAACTTCCTACGAATATACATGTGGAAAATGTACGGGTAAATGAATTCTAATTCGATATATATATTATAGTATAGGTTAAGATAAAAATAGATTGGAATCCGCCGATGCCGATGTCTGAACCGGAAGTCCATATATCTAAATGTATGTAGATCTCCATAGGAGAGTCTAAGAAGGGGATGTTCTTATTTTAGATCGAACCAATTCAATTTGATGAATTATCCCGAAAGGTTCACGCCCGAATAGTGCTAGTTGATGAGAGTTACTTCGGAAACAAAAAAAAAAGAGTAAAGTCAAATTCGTTTGGGTTATTCTCTCAATTTCAATAAAAAGCACCTGGATCTAGTATGAGTTGGCGATCAGAACATATATGGATAGAACTTATAGCGGGATCTCGAAAAACAAGTAATTTCTGCTGGGCTTTTATCCTTTTTTTCGGTTCATTAGGATTTTTGTTGGTTGGAATTTCCAGTTATCTTGGTAGAAATTTGATATCTTTATTTCCATCTCAGCAAATCCTTTTTTTTCCGCAAGGGATCGTGATGTCTTTCTATGGAATCGCGGGTCTTTTTATTAGTTCCTATTTGTGGTGCACAATTTCGTGGAATGTGGGTAGTGGTTATGATCGATTCGATCGAAAAGAGGGAATAGTGCGTATTTTTCGTTGGGGATTTCCTGGAAAAAATCGTCGCATCTTCCTCCGATTCCTTATGAAAGAAATTCAGTCCATCCGAATAGAAGTTAAAGAGGGTATTTATGCCCGCCGTGTCCTTTATATGGAAATCAAGGGCCGGGGGTCCGTTCCTTTGACTCGTACCGACGAGAATTTGACTCCGCGAGAAATTGAACAAAAAGCTGCGGAATTGGCCTATTTCTTGCGTGTACCAATTGAAGTATTTTGAAATGATAAAAAGCTTTCTTTCCTTTCTTATCATTATCAGAAGGAAAATCCTCTCCCCCTTTCGATAGTTATAGCATAAAGCATAACTTATTTATTAACGGAGGGTTTACTCATAATGCTCATTCAAGCCAAAGTAGACGTATATGGTATGGAACAGCCATAAAAAACGAAATTTATTTATTGTTATTATTTCTTCACTTGAAGCTGAAGCGGGCTCTTACTTTTTTTTTTCTTTTCTTTCTAGATTCAAGAATTAACCAACGAATCGCAAAACAAACAAACGGGGACTAGATTCGTAGGTTCGATACCTTGTAATAGAACTCATGCTTAATAGAAATCTTAGATCATATGGAATCGACGAAAGGGGCGGGTTCATTAAAAATTCACAGACGAAAAAAATGGCAAAAAAGAAAGCAGTCACTCCCCTTCTATATCTTGTATCTATAGTTTTTTTGCCCTGGGGGATCTCTCTCTCATTTCAAAAAAGTCTGGCATCTTGGGTTACTAATTGGTGGAATACTACACAATCCGAAACCTTTTTGAATGATATTCAAGAAAAGAGTATTATAGAAAAATTCATGGAATTAGAGGAACTCATCTTGTTGGATGAAATGATAAAAGAATACCCGGAGACATATCTACAAAAACTGAGTATAGGAATCCACAAAGAAACGATCCAATTAATCAAGATGCACAACGAGGGTCGGATCCATACGATTTTACACTTCTCGACAAATATAGTCTGTTTCGTTATTCTAGTTGGTTATTCTATTCTAGGTAATGAAGAACTTGTTATTCTTAACTCGTGGGTTCAGGAATTCCTATATAACTTAAGCGACACAATAAAAGCTTTTTCTATTCTTTTATTAACGGATTTATGTATCGGATTCCATTCACCCCACGGTTGGGAACTAATGCTGGGTTCTGTCTACAAAGATTTTGGATTTACTCATAATGATCAAATTATATCGGGCCTTGTTTCCACTTTTCCAGTCATTCTAGATACAATTTTAAAATATTGGATCTTCCGTTATTTAAATCGTGTATCTCCGTCACTTGTAGTGATTTATCATTCAATGAATGACTGAAAAAGATATTAATCCAAATATATTTATTCTAATATTTGTTATGGACATAAGCAAGGCGTTTAAAACTGTACTTCCTCGTTCTATTTAGACCCATCCGGGGATTCCTCCTATATTCCAGTAAAATTATTTCAGTAAATAGCAGAATCTTGGATAGGAAACTAACTATATTAGCGACCTACCTAATTTATTGTAGAAATTTTCGGTATCAATGATTGAACCATGCAAACTAGAAAAACCCCTTTTTATTGGATAAAAGAACAGATTACTCGATCCATTTCCGTCTCGCTTATGATCTATATAATAACTCGGACATATATTTCAAATGCGTATCCCATTTTTGCACAA